AAGATATTATCATATTCACACATTTCAATTATATGCGAAATCTATAAACTCTTTTTTTGGTTAAAAGTTTTTTTTGTTCGAATCTTTCATTTCATTTCAAGTAATTGGTTGGTCGTACAACGTACAATAAATATACTATAATAAATACAAAATACAAGAATAGATAATATTTAATGAAAGAAAGAGAACATAGTTGGAACAATCAATATTCGTGATGCAACAACGGTTGCATTAGATGCAAAACAAAGGTTCTTTCTTGACCGAACTACAAGTATGGAACTCCATGATATGGAAAGACAGAATATAGAACCTAAAAGGATAATGGAAGTTGTTCGTCTTTGAATCGAGTTGGACCCCCCAAAAAGAATAAAAATGAAAGTAAAGGTTTTATTTTTTTGATAGATCGTTTCGATATATCGTAGGGCACTTTTTTTCTTCTCATTCGAGATATTATGGGCAATTAACCAACCTATTAATGTACTGAATCCAATGAGTTAAAAAAAATAAGTAAAAGGTAATATCAGGGCGTTCGCCCCCAAATGGATTAGATCCTTTTTATTGAAAAAGAAAAGAAATGATCAAAATTGAAGTTCTTTTCAAATCCAATTTTTTTTTTTATTCCAAAATTACTTAAATATAATTTCATTTTTGAATGAAGTTACATGACACAGTTCTTATTACTATTACTTTACTCAACTCACGAATTGCACAATGAATCTGTCGATTCGGAATCACAGGACCGATCGATGTCACAGCTGATGAATCAAGAACTTTCAATTGAACTAAACTAATCCTGTCAATTGGTTTTTTCTTACCGTTACTGTTGTATCTGGGAAAAATTGAAACTTAGGTAAGTGTTTTATCAACATATGTAACAAAAAAACATATCTAATTTAGCTCTTTTATGCCTACTATAACTAGTTATTTTGGTTTTCTACTGGCTGCTTTAACTATAACCCCAGTTCTATTGATTGGTTTGAATAAGATACGACTTATTTGAAATGAATTGAATGAACAATTCATAAAAATGAATATTTCTCTGAGATTCCAGGTGTTCCAGGTTCCTTTCCACATCAATTGCCAATTCTTAGTTATTGAGATTCACGGATAATTCAGATTAATATTTAGGGATAGATCTTACCCATCTTTTTATCCCCTCAAAAAACCGAAATGATTGAAGTTTTTCTATTTGGAATCGTCTTAGGTCTAATTCCTATTACTTTGGCAGGATTATTCGTAACTGCATATTTACAATACAGACGTGGTGATCAGTTGGACCTTTGATTGAGTAACATTTCTTTTTTTTTTTTTGATTGACCTCCTCCCTGCGGGAGGTCAAATTCAAGTTTCAATTAAACTTTTTTTTGTTAAGTTTTTTTTATTGTGATTCGACATAACATAAACGGAATCACGCTCTGCAGGATTTGAACCTACGACATCGGGTTTTGGAGACCCGCGTTCTACCGAACTGAACTAAGAGCGCTTTCTTATTACAGGAGATACGACTGTAGTGTAAAGAAAAGGTTTTTTTATCCCCAAACATATCTTGCATACGTATAGCATGCAAAAATGAAAGATTATGTCCAATTTCAATCGATCTTAATTAATCCCTCGTTACTGCCCATAAGAGAAGTAATAGGTAGGGATGACAGGATTTGAACCCGTGACATTTTGTACCCAAAACAAACGCGCTACCAAGCTGCGCTACATCCCTTTTTAAAGTTCTTGTACAGTGTCATTGTACAAAATCCCTGTCTTGTTTTCCACATTGTTATTTTCCCCTCTATCTATATAGAATTTTCTTGTCACTTCTTCTTTTTGGTTTCATATAATAAAATTATTTTATACATCTGAAACCTAACGTATAAAAAAAAAAATTCAAATTTATCTTATCGGCGTATCGTATAAAAAAAAGAATAAAAATTTATCGGAAATGCTCAGGAAGAAGGGGTCATCTTTTTCTTTTTTAGGGACAGGAAAATCTCATCTATCGGTTCATTGTACATATCTATTTTAGTTAGGAATTCCGCGTAAAGTAAAAAAAAATACAAATGATCTTGAACTACAACATCTGACCATACATATATGTATTACAATAAAGAAGGAGGATTTTCAATGCGAGATATAAAAACATATCTCTCCGTAGCACCTGTGCTAACTACTCTATGGTTTGGGTCTTTAGCAGGTCTATTGATAGAAATTAATCGTTTATTCCCAGATGCCTTGTCATTCCCTTTTTTTTCATTCTAGTTATTAATATGCGAAGAAATGAAGAAAATTAGGGATACGATTCTACGTGACGTGACTAAAATTTCGCCCCTTCCTTTTTTTTTTTTTCAGTTCTTTAGGATAGGAGGAGGATAGGAAGGAAAGAAAAAGAAAAAGTGTATTGAACCTCGACAAAAATCTGGTGAATCTAAGATCGAATTTTGGGGAACAGAAATGGAAATGTGTATCCAGATCTAGGGCAGAATCCACGAAATCATAGCATAGAAAGAAGATACTTAAATGAAATATTGGGATTTAAGATAGGAATAATTGATAGTTAGAAAGAAATTGTATTACTTAATTATTACTTTATTATTAATTATTAATTATTACTATTACTCTATTAATATTAATTGTAATTATATAATTACAACACATACAACACAACGAAATCTTTAGAAATGAAAATTGAATTTCAAGTTAGTAATTTCTATTGATTTTCTTATTGATTTTTTTGTTCTTTTATTCTTCTTCAGTTCGGGTCGAAAATAGAAGAAGTTAAGTCGATCCAAAATCAAAAGGGGGTTCATGGCCAAGGGTAAAGATGTCAGAGTCAGAGTTATTTTGGAATGTACCAGTTGTGTCCGAAATGGTGTCAATAAAGAATCGCCGGGTATTTCTAGATATATTACTCAAAAGAATCGACACAATACATCCAGTCGATTAGAATTGAGAAAATTTTGTCGCTATTGTCACAAGCATACGATTCATGGGGAAATAAAGAAATAGATGGAACGGAACGTGTGCGCGATCTTTCCAAGGAACAGGAAGAGGAAGAACTTAACATATTTAGGTTAACATATTTAACTTAACATCTTAACATATATAATATAACATATATAATATACATAATATATACAATACAAATCAAACCCGATTTCATTTTCATATATATATATATACATACATATGATATGTATTATATATGATATGTATAATATAAACGATGCGAATCAAAGCCTATTTCGGTCAGATCTGAAATGAATAAAGAAATAGAATTTTAGAAATAAGGAATAAACCATGGATAAATCCAAGCAACCTTTTCGTAAATACAAGCGATCCTTTCGTAGGCGTTTGTCCCCAATTGGATCGGGGGATCGAATCGATTATAGAAACATGAGTTTAATTAGTCGATTTATTAGTGAACAAGGAAAAATATTATCTAGACGGGTGAATAAATTGACCTTGAAACAACAACGATTAATTACTATTGCTATAAAACAAGCTCGTATTTTATCTTTGTTACCTTTTCTTAATAATGAGAAACAATTTGAGAGAGCCGAGTCGATCCCCAGAACTACTGGTCCTAGAACCAGAAATAAATAAACATACTCCTCAATTGACTCAAAACTCCAATCGGAACTCAAGCTCAGATTGATGTTTTGTTCAAAAGGCCTAGAATCCCGATTTATTTCTTGTGTTATAAGAAATAAAAAATGGGGGAAGAAGAAATCNTTTTTTTTTTTTTTTATTGAAACATGTTCGTTCATTCCTACTACTTATCTTACTTAATTTTTTTTATTCTATCTTCCCGGAGTTCATTCTCCGGGGAATTCTGTTTCAATTTCAATCATTTCTGTATTTTATTTTATAATATCATATCCTTTATTTGATAATCTGATTGGAAATCATGTAAAGACAATTCTTATTTGATATAGATATTTGCGCAAGTATTTTACGATTAAGAAGCAATTGCTTCTTGTACAGATTTGGTATTAATCTACTATAATTATAGAATACCTTATTCTCACGAATTACTGCATTTATTCGAGTGATCCACAAACTACGAAAATCCCTCTTTTGCCTGCCTCTATCTCGATGAGAGGAAACCAAAGCTCTCATTTTCTGTTGAGTAGTCGTTCGAGTAAGTCTTGAATGAGCCCCAATAAAGGTTGATGCAAATAAACGAATTTTTGTTCGACGTTTCCGAGCTGTATATCCTCGTCTAACTCTGGTCATTGAATCAAATTAAACCTTAATGAATAACTAATTGATTTCTCTTCTTTCAGTCATCCTTTACCCCCCGTCAATTAATAACAAAACGGATTATTCCGATATATAAAATATAAATTCCAATGGCTTTTGCTACTATGACTTTCCCCAACCACGATTTTTTATTCCTTCCAGGCATTTCACCTGGAAATAAGAAATTCTAACGATACCAAATAAAAAAAAAAATAGTGGGTTCCATCGTTTCTATGGTTACTTTTTTTTTTAAAACGGTGAGGTCCTCTCTATACACCGGAGCCTCTTCTTTCATTTTATCAAATGTTATTGTTAACTTGTATAGTTCACACTCTTTGGCTCTACCCATCAATTATACAGTAATAGTTCTTTTCACAATAAGAGTTATCCATACAGTGACGGCATTTAATTATGAAAGTTGGCTAGGTAGCTGACCCTGTTAGTCCGTTCTTTCAAGAATAGGAGTATAACCTTTTTGCTTCTTATAATACCATTTCCTCCGCTTAATGGATAACCATTTGCCCCCAATGGGGAATTGCTTTTCATCTCAAATCTAGGTGATTGGATTTGCACCAATGTAAACCATAAATTCCAAACACAATATAGGTATATGATAGATCTTCTCTATCTATCCTTTTCATTGGTACTGGTCATTGATACTGGAAAATTGTCTCATTTGTTCGAACTCATGATCTGAACGAGTCGCACATACACCCTAGTGCATGTTCCTCGACGCTGAGGACATCCTCTAAGAGCGGGAGATTTCGTGACATTTCTTATTGGCTGTCTTGTGTTTCTAATAAGTTGTTTAATAGTTGGCATGTCGTATGTATATATAGAATTCTAGAATGGAATGGGTTGGTTTAGATCGATCTTAACCTGATGATTGATGATCATGAATTTTTTTTTCTATTCAATATCAAATCGCAGAAAATTCGAATTATGGTTTGAAATGGATTTACATGAAATCCCTAGTATTTTCATTTTAGACCGCTACAAGATCAACAATGCCATGAACTTGGGCTTCTGTTGCTGACATAAAAACATCTCTTTCCATGTCTTCGGATACAACCCATAAAGGATTACCCGTTCTTTGTACATAAACCTTTGTGAGGGTTTCGCGAAGTTTCAGTAGTTCTTCCGCTTCCAGGATAAATTCGCCTGCTTGTGCCTCATAAAAAGAACTAGCAGGTTGGTGAATCATAACCCTGATGATATTGATATAGCATCATGAAGGGTTCTTCTATCTTGCATGATTGGGCTAAAGTAAGGGATAAAAAAAATATAAGAAAAAAGAATAGAATTGTACAACCGTACAGGCATCTTTTGTGCATACGGCTCTACAATGGAATTTACTTTTTCTTTTTCTTCTCTTCTATTCTATTGAAGAAAGAAATAGAATCCATCCGATCCGGATCGTTGAATGATCCATTTACCACCCTTCCTTTCGTAGGAGTAAAAAAAATACTATGATGGTTCTGTTGCTTTATATATTTATTTTGTCTGTGATTTAGCAATCCCAAAGTTCCTTTCTGATACGATCAAATAAGGAAAGGAAAAAATGATCTTTTTTTTTTTTCATTTTTGCACTTTTTCTTTCATAACATAAATATCAGAAAGAGAATTCTGGTGTGAAAAAGAATGGTTTGTGACGCTGAAATGTACCCCCGACACATAAGATCAAATCCGAAATGACCTCTATTTCATACTACTATCTCGACATAAAATCTCATGTTATGAAAAAAACAATAATGGTTTGCTCATATCGAACTCGAAGTGCCATGCTATTATTACTTATTATTCATATTCAATATGGCGAAGGCATAGTCTTCCTTTTTTTTTTTTTCAAATAAAAAAACTCATTGGCGCCAAGCGTGAGGGAATGCTAGACGTTTGGTAATTTCTCCTCCGACCAGAATGAAAGATCCCATCGAAGCGGCTAATCCCATGCATATTGTATGCACATCGGGTGGCACAAATTGCATAGTATCATAAATGGCTATTCCTGGTATTACCCATCCGCCGGGAGAGTTTATAAATAAATAAAGATCCCTAGTATCATCTTCTATACTGAGATATACCATGAGACCAACAAGTTGATTCGAGATCTCGCTATCAACTTCTTGGCCTAAAAAAAGTAATCTTTCTCGATGAAGTCGGTTGATTAGGACAAAATTGGTTCCCTTAGGAACCGTACGTGCACCTTTGGATGCATACGGTTCAAAAAAAAATTGCGAAAAAAAAGAATCAATGTGTCGATTCCAGTTCTATTTCTTTTTTTTCTGTAACAGGTTTTTGTTTTTCTAATGAAGGGGGTTTTCTTCTTCTATTTTTCAAAAAACATAAGATGAGTTTCTGTTCCCTTACCTATAAAAAAAAAAAAAAAGAATTCACTGAACTTATTGAACTAACCTCTCATTGATGTATTGTTTCATCGAGATTCAAATCACGATGTCATTTTATTGTTCCTGAATGGGCCCTTTCCATTTTTTTAGGTTCATGTTTGTTCTACTCCGGGAAAAGATCTGCCCGAATTCTATTTGTACATATAGGGCAAATGATCTCAGTACCACTTTTTTTGTTACGACTTCTTTTTCAATTTGTTTCATGTCTTCTCCAAACTATTCGATGTATTCATCATACTACTCCATTGGTTGGCAGTTTGAGATCGCTCCTATAGTAAGTATAAGAATCGTTTATGATACAAGTGGTAATCGTACATATATTATCAATTTGTTACCAATTTGGTATTTTCTGAACGGAGCCTGGAGACTTTTTTTTTTTTCAGTCCAAGTCAACCATAAATTCTTCTAATTGATAATATTGATCCCCAATATAAATTGATCTAATTGTACTTCACGCTCCAAATGATTGATGGTTCACTCAATCTCAATACAATATTTCTTGGGCGAAACAGAGGATATCTCGATCGGGGGAGAGAACGGGTAAATCCCATATGACCCAATATGTCTGACAAGTCGCACTATACGTCAACCCAAACTGCATCTTCCTCTCCAGGACTCCGAAAAGGTACTTTTGGAACACCAATGGGCATTAAATTAAAGAAAAAAAAAATTAAGTACTATACTTCACTTTAATATGGAAACGTAACAATGGGTTTATTGTCTTCATCCTTTTTTCTGTTTATTCTATTTTCTAGATAGATTGATTGGAAGGTTTATAGAGTAAGATAGAATGAATAAAGAAAAATTTTAACGAACGGAGCAATCGATCGTTCGAATGATAAACAAGTATCTATGCATTCGTTCCCACAAAATGGTACCAATTCTCCCATTGCGTATTGGTACTTATCGGGTATAGAATAGATCTGCTTCTCTTTGTTCTTATGAACAGAATTGTTCCGTTATTTTCAATGGAACGGAATAAATATTAATTCTTTTTCATACAGAATCTACTGAAAAGGTTAGGTACTTAGGTACATAGTATAGTCCTTTCCAATGCGATAAAATAAGGTGACATAGCGTCTATTTATCTTTGATAAAGGGGTATTTCCATGGGTTTGCCTTGGTATCGTGTTCATACTGTCGTATTGAATGATCCCGGTCGATTGCTTTCTGTCCATATAATGCATACAGCTCTAGTTTCTGGTTGGGCCGGTTCGATGGCTCTATACGAATTAGCGGTTTTTGATCCCTCTGACCCTGTTCTTGATCCAATGTGGAGACAAGGTATGTTCGTTATACCCTTCATGACTCGTTTAGGAATAACCAATTCGTGGGGTGGTTGGAGTATTTCAGGAGGAACTATAACGAATCCGGGTATTTGGAGTTATGAAGGTGTCGCAGGGGCACATATTGTGTTTTCTGGCTTGTGCTTCTTGGCAGCTATCTGGCATTGGGTGTATTGGGATCTAGAAATATTCTGTGATGAGCGTACGGGAAAACCTTCTTTGGATTTGCCCAAGATCTTTGGAATTCATTTATTTCTCTCAGGGGTGGCTTGCTTTGGCTTTGGCGCATTTCATGTAACAGGTTTGTATGGTCCTGGAATATGGGTGTCCGATCCTTATGGACTAACTGGAAAAGTACAATCTGTAAATCCAGCGTGGGGCGCGGAAGGTTTTGATCCTTTTGTTCCGGGAGGAATAGCCTCTCATCATATTGCGGCGGGTACATTGGGCATATTAGCAGGTCTATTCCATCTTAGTGTCCGTCCGCCTCAACGTCTATACAAAGGATTACGTATGGGAAATATTGAAACTGTACTTTCTAGTAGTATCGCTGCTGTTTTTTTTGCAGCTTTCGTTGTTGCTGGAACTATGTGGTATGGTTCAGCAACTACCCCAATCGAATTATTTGGTCCCACTCGTTATCAGTGGGATCAGGGATACTTTCAGCAAGAAATATATCGAAGAGTTAGCGCCGGACTAGCCGAAAATCTGAGTTTATCGGAAGCTTGGTCTAAAATTCCCGAAAAATTAGCTTTTTATGATTACATTGGTAATAATCCGGCAAAAGGGGGATTATTCAGAGCAGGTTCAATGGACAACGGGGATGGAATAGCTGTTGGATGGTTAGGACACCCCGTCTTTAGAGATAAAGAAGGGCGCGAGCTTTTTGTACGTCGTATGCCCACTTTTTTTGAAACATTTCCGGTAGTTTTAGTAGATGGAGACGGAATTGTGAGAGCCGATGTTCCTTTTAGAAGGGCAGAATCAAAGTATAGTGTTGAACAAGTAGGTGTAACTGTCGAGTTCTATGGTGGCGAACTCAATGGAGTTAGTTATGGTGATCCTGCTACTGTAAAAAAATACGCTAGACGTGCCCAATTAGGTGAAATTTTTGAATTAGATCGGGCTACTTTGAAATCCGATGGTGTTTTTCGTAGCAGTCCAAGGGGTTGGTTCACTTTTGGGCATGCTACGTTTGCTTTGCTCTTCTTTTTTGGACACATTTGGCATGGTGCTAGAACCTTGTTCAGAGATGTTTTTGCTGGTATTGATCCAGATTTGGATGCTCAAGTGGAATTTGGAACATTTCAAAAACTTGGGGATCCAACTACAAGGAGACAAGTAGTCTGATACAACATTGCTCTGGTATCTTTCGCCTCTATTTTTTTGATTTGATATAAGGTACCGGAGAAATCTTGATTTGAATCACCATTTATTCTTTGACTCTTTACTTTTCTTTATATGGTAAATGATCCCAAATGAATAGGTGTGGAAGCTATAATTGTAAACCACGATCGAATCTATGGAAGCATTGGTTTATACATTCCTTTTAGTCTCGACTTTAGGGATAATTTTTTTCGCTATCTTTTTTCGAGAACCGCCTAAGGTTCCGACTAAAACTAAAAAAATGAAATAATTTTTCATTATCTCAATTGAAGTAATGAGCCTCCCAATATGGGAGACTCATTACTTCAACTAGTCCCCGTGTTCTTCGAATGGATCTCTTAGTTGTTGAGAGGGTTGCCCAAAAGCGGTATATAAGGCGTACCCAGTAAAGCTTACAAGTAAACCAGATATGGAGATGGCGACTAGGGTTGCTGTTTCCATTTTTAGATAATTTCAAGATCACAATGGATCTACGATAAGATCGTTTATTTACAACTACAACGAAATGGTATACAAAGTCAACAGATCTCAACCAATGAATAGTATTTTATGGCTACACAAACCGTTGAGGGTAGTTCTAGATCTGGGCCAAGACGAACTACTGTAGGGAATTTATTGAAACCATTGAATTCGGAATATGGTAAAGTAGCACCGGGCTGGGGGACTACACCACTTATGGGGGTCGCAATG